AAAAATAATGGATTTGAAAATAGTGTACGAAATGAAATGTCACAATATTTTTTTTATACATGTTCAAGTGATGGAAAACAAATAATATCTTTTACATATCCACCTAGTTTATCGACTTTTTCGGAAATGATAGAACGCAAAATGTCTTTGTACACGACAGAAAAATTATCCCATGAAGACCTATATAATTATTGGGTTTCTACCAATGAGCAAAAAAAGTACAACTTGAGCAATGAATTAATAAGTCGAATAAAAACTCTAGAAAAAGAAAAGATATCTCTTGCTCTAGATATACTCGAAAAAAGGACCAGATTATGCAATGATGAGAATGAGCAAGAATACTTGCCAAAAGCATATGATCCTTTTTTGAACGGACCATATCGTGGAACAATAAAAAAATTCTATTCACATAGAATCATGAATGATTTAATTACTTCTACAGAAGATTCCATAGAAATGTTTTGGATAAATAAGATTCATGGGCTCTTTTCTATTTCTAATAATTACCCAGAATTTGAACATGAAAAGAATCCGCTTGATGGGAAATCATCATTGAATAATGAAGAAATCAGTAAAAAGGTTCCTCGATGGTCATACAAATTGACTGATGATTTAGAGGGACAGGATGAAGAAAATGGGGAAGAACTGAAGGAAGATGATGAAATTCGTTCAAGAAAAGCCAGACCGGTGGTGATTTATACTGATAAGAATCAGGATACCAATACTGATATTAGTAATATTGATCAAGCGGAAGAGGTGACTTTGATACGTTACTCGCAACAACCTGATTTTCGTCGGGGTATGATCAAAGGATCCATGCGTGCTCAAAGACGTAAAACTGTTACTTGGGAAATATTTCAAGCAAATGTTCATTCCCCGCTTTTTGTGGATCGAATAGACAAAGCATTTTTTTTTTCTTTTTTTGATATCTATCAAACGATTAATCTTATTTTTAGGAATTCCGTGGGGAGAAACCCAGAATTTAAAATTTCTGATTTTGAGGAGGAAGAGACAAACACTAGGGATAAAAAATATGAGGAGAAAGAAGAGGAAAATCGACGGATAGAAATATCAGAAACTTGGGATAGCATTATATTTGCTCAAGAAATAAGAGGTTTGATGCTGATAACCCAATCTTTTCTTAGAAAATACATTGTATTGCCTTCATTGATAATAGCTAAAAATATTGGACGTATGTTATTATTCCAATTCCCCGAGTGGTATGAGGATTTGAAGGAATGGAATAGAGAAATGCATGTTAAATGCACCTATAATGGTGTTCAATTATCAGAAACAGAATTTCCAAAAGATTGGTTAACAGATGGTATTCAGATAAAGATTCTATTTCCTTTCCGTTTAAAACCTTGGCGAAGATCTAAAATACAATCTCATCATAGAGATCCAATGAAAAAAAAAGGAAAAAAAGACAATTTTTGTTTTTTAACAGTTTGGGGAATGGAAGCGGAACTCCCTTTTGGTTCTCCCCGAAAACAACCTTCTTTTTTTGAACCCATATATAAAGAACTCGAAAAAAAAATTAGAAAAGTGAAAAAGAACTATTTTCTAGCTCTAAAAGTTTCAAAAGAAAAAACAAGATGGGTCATCAGAATAGTTCTAGTTCTAAAACGAATAATGAAGAAACTTGAAAAAGTGAACTCAATTTCTTTATTTGAATTGAGGAAAGTGAAAGTATATGAACCAAATGAAAATGCAAAAGATTCAAAAAAAAATAATGAGATTATTCGCGAATCGACCATTCAAATTCGATCCATAAATTGGACAAATTATTTACTCATAGAAAAAAAAAAGAAAGATCTTGCTGATAAGACAATCACAATCAAGAATAAAATAGAAGGAATCACAAAAGAAAAGAAGAAAATAGTCCCAGCCTATGATGATAAAAGACCGGAATTACAGAAACATATTTGGCAGATATTCAAAAGAAAAAATACCCGATTAATACGCAAATCACATTTTTTTATGAAATCTTTCATTGAAAAAATATACATAGATATCTTGCTATGTATGGTTACCATTTCTAAGGTCAATGCACAACTTTCAAGAAAAAAAATTATCAATGAATCCATTTACAACGATGAAAGAAATCAAGAAGGAATTGATGAAACAGATCAAAATACAATGAACTTTATTTCGACTATAAAAAAGTCCTTTTCTAATCCTAATTTTTCTAATCCTAATATTAGTAATAATTCAAATACTTATTACGACTTATCTTCCTTGTCCCAAGCATATGTATTTTACAAATTATCACAAACCCAATTACTTAACAACCATCACTTGAGATCTGTACTTCAATATCGCGATCACGGGACCTATCTTTTTATTAAGGACAAGATAAAGTATTATTGTATAACACGAGGAATATTTGATTCCAAATCAAGGCATAAGAAAATTAATAAGTCTGGAATGAATGAATGGAAAAACTGGTTAAAAGGTCATTATCAATTTAATTTATCTCAGAGCAAATGGTCTCGATTAGTATCGAAAAAATGGCGAAATAGAATTAATCAACGTTGTACGATTCAAAATAAAGAATCAATGAAATTGTATTCATATAAAAAAGAAAAAGACCGATTAATTCATTACATGAAAGAAAATTTCTATGCAGTGGATTTATTCGCGAGTCGAAAAACAAAATTTAAAAAACACTACAGATATGATCTTTTATCACATGAATATATAAATTGTGGGGATAGTAAGGACTCATATATTTATGGACCAAAATTACAACTAAACAGGAACCAAGAAATTCCATATAATTTCAACACATTGAAACCCGAATCGTTTTATGTATTGTTAAATATGGCTATTGGTGATTATCTAGAAGAAGGATATATTATTGATACGCATAAAAATCTGGATAGAAAATATTTTGATTGCAGAATTCTTAATTTTTGCCTTAGAAACAATATCGATATTGAGGACTGGACCAATATGCATATCGGTACTAAAATTGAGAAAAATACTAAGACTCAAAAAAAATTTATTAATATTAATAAATTGAAAAAAAAAGATTTTTCTTTTCTTACGATTCGTCAAGAAATAAATCCATCCAATCAAAAAAACTTTTTTGATTGGATGGGAATGAATCGAAAAAGGGTTTATTGTACCATATCAAATCTAGAACCTTGGTTCTTCCCAGAACTTGTGTTACTTTTTGATGCATATAAGATTAAACCGTGGATCATACCAATCAAATTACTTCTTTCTAATATTTATTATTATGAAAAAAATATTAGTCAAAATAAAAATATCAAAGATTCTATTAAAATAGAATTTAAAAATTCCAACCAACAAAAAAATGAAGAAGAGGGCCAATCAAATCTTGTATCAGATCTACGAAAACAAAACCAAAAGAAGTATCTTGAAAAGGATTACGCGAGATCAGACATTAAAAAGGGTAAAAAGAAAAAACAATCCAAGAAAAACAGGGAAAGAGAACTAGATTTGTTCCTGAAAAAATATTTTCTTTTTCAATTAAGATGGGACGACCCCTTGAATGAAAAAATGATGACTAATATCACGGTATATTGTCTCCTACTTAGATTGATAAATCCAAGGAAAATTGCTATATCCTCAATTCAAAGAGGAGAGATGCATCTGGATGTAATGCTGATTCAGAAAGATCTAGCTCTTACAGAATTGATAAAAAAAGGAATATTGATTATCGAACCAGTTCGTCTATCTTTAAGAAGGGACGGAAAATTCATTATATATCAAACCATAGGTATTTCATTGGTCGATAAGAGTAAGTACCAAATTAATAGAAAATACATAAAAAAAGGATATGTTGATAAGAAGAATTTTAATGGACGACATGGCAATATGTTTGTGAATGGGGATCAAGATCATTATGATTTCCTTGTTCCTGAAAATATTCTATCTCCTAGACGTCGTAGAGAATTGAGAATTCTAATTTGTTTCAACTCTCATAATTGGGATGTTGTGAATAGAAATCCAGTATTTTGCAATGAAAACAACATAAGAAACTCTGTACAATTTTTGAATGAGGACAAACGTCTTAATACAGATGCAAATAAATTCATTAAATGCAAGTTGTTTCTTTGGCCCAATTACCGATTAGAAGATTTAGCTTGTATGAATCGCTATTGGTTTGATACCAATAATGGTAGTCGTTTCAGTATGTCAAGGATACATATGTATCCACGATTCAGAATTATTTAATAGTATATTTACTATATATCACACGCCATTTCGGTAGATGAAAGCCGAAAGATGTACGCATATGGTGTGTTACATTCTGGTACATGATACGTATTTACTTGCGTATCAATTCAATTGAATCTAGAAAGAAATCCCCAGAATCTTTTTAGGTGCAAAGAAATCTTTCTCTTTCGTGAATGCGGAAATGTATTATCCTTTCCTTTTTATCCAAATCAAATTTTCAATTTGATTTGGATAAAATCCAGCATAATACTATATGTAAACCAAAATTGAAAATTTTAGTGTGTACTAGATTAAAAAAAATTGACATAATATAATAATTATTATTTTCTTTTTCCTGATCGGTAAAATCCATGGAAAAGAAAGAAAAGAAAAAGATAACAAAAAGTTTTATGGTCAAAAATTCACTCATTTCACTTATTCCACAAGAAGAAAAAGAAGAAAACAGGGGTTCTGTTGAATTTCAAGTATTCAGTTTCACCAATAAGATACGAAGACTTACTTCACATTTGGAATTGCACAAAAGAGATTTTTTATCACAAAGAGGTCTACAAAAAATTCTGGGAAAACGTCAACGTCTGCTGGCTTATTTGTCAAAGAAAAATAGAGTGCGTTATAAGAAATTAATTAATCAGTTGGATATTCGGGAGCGAAAAAATCGTTAATTTAATCGTTTGAATTATGAATTAGTAGTTATTAGATTTTAAATTTTGCTCCTTTTTGAGGAATTCGTGGAATAATGAATTAAGGAAGAAAAGATATGACTGTACCGGTTACAAAAAAAGATTTCATGATAGTTAATATGGGTCCTCACCACCCATCAATGCATGGTGTTCTTCGACTGATCGTTACTCTCGATGGTGAAGATGTTATTGACTGTGAACCCATATTGGGCTATTTACACAGAGGGATGGAAAAAATAGCGGAAAACCGAACAATTATACAATATCTGCCTTATGTAACACGTTGGGATTATTTAGCTACTATGTTCACAGAGGCAATAACGGTAAATGCACCAGAACAACTGGAAAATATTCAAGTACCTAAAAGGGCTAGCTATATCAGAGTAATTATGCTGGAGCTGAGCCGTATAGCTTCTCATTTGTTATGGCTTGGACCTTTTATGGCGGATATCGGCGCGCAGACTCCCTTTTTCTATATTTTCAGAGAGAGGGAATTGATATATGATTTATTTGAAGCCGCCACAGGTATGCGAATGATGCATAATTATTTCCGCATCGGAGGAGTAGCTGCCGATCTACCTTATGGCTGGATAGATAAATGTTTGGATTTTTGCGATTATTTTTTAGCAGGAATTGTTGAATATCAAAAACTTATTACGCGAAATCCCATTTTTTTGGAGCGAGTTGAAGGAGTGGGCATTATTGGTGGAGAAGAAGCAATAAATTGGGGTTTATCAGGACCGATGTTACGAGCTTCCGGAATACAATGGGATCTTCGTAAAATTGATAATTATGAGTGTTACAATGAATTTGATTGGGAAGTCCAATGGCAAAAAGAAGGAGATTCATTAGCTCGTTATTTAGTACGAATCGGCGAAATGAGGGAATCTATAAAAATTATTCAACAGGCTCTAGAAGGAATTCCTGGAGGACCCTATGAGAATTTAGAAGTCCGACGCTTTGATAGAGCAAAAAATTCCGAATGGAATGATTTTGAATATAGATTTATTAGTAAAAAACCTTCACCCAATTTTGAATTGTCGAAACAAGAACTTTACGTGAGAGTAGAAGCCCCAAAGGGAGAATTAGGAATTTACTTGATAGGAGATAATAGCGTTTTCCCTTGGAGATGGAAAATTCGTCCACCCGGTTTCATAAATTTGCAAATTCTTCCTCAGCTAGTTAAAAGAATGAAATTGGCTGATATAATGACGATACTAGGTAGTATAGATATCATTATGGGAGAAGTTGATCGTTGAAATGATAATTGATACGACAGAAGTACAAACTATCAATTCTTTTTCTATATCGGAATCCTTAAAAGAAGTATATGGACTCATATGGATCTTTGTACCCATTTTGACCCTTATATTGGGAATTACAATAGGGGTACTAGTAATTGTGTGGTTAGAAAGAGAAATATCTGCAGCGATACAACAACGTATTGGGCCTGAATATGCTGGCCCCCTGGGAATTCTTCAAGCTCTAGCAGATGGAACTAAACTACTTTTTAAAGAGGACCTTCTCCCGTCTAGAGGAGATGTTCGTTTGTTTAGTATTGGACCGTCTATAGTGGTCATATCAATTCTACTAAGTTATTTAGTAATTCCTTTTGGGTATCGCCTCGTTTTAGCCGATCTCAGTATAGGTGTTTCTTTATGGATCGCCATTTCAAGTATTGCTCCTATTGGGCTTCTTATGTCAGGATATGGATCGAATAATAAATATTCTTTTTCAGGTGGTCTACGAGCTGCTGCTCAATCTATTAGTTATGAAATACCATTAACTCTATGTGTGTTATCAATATCTCTACGTGTGATTCGTTGAACATGAACTTTATACTTCTTTTCTTTACTTCTAGGAAAGAAGTTGAATGTATTGAATAGATATTTTCTTTTTTATTCATCATTCGGGTCAATGAGTTAAACCGGATAGTTATATGAGTGAAACAAAACAACTTAGAAATTTGTAGTAAGAAGATAAAATCTCATTTCATATGTACAAGAATAAAGTTGAAATAAACATAAGCAGTGTAAACTGTTTACCCCAAGATTGAGATTCTTTCATTAGTCATCATATCTTGAAGCGGGTGTAAAAGATCAACTGTATGGAGTTTTCATTACTGTCTTGTATTTATTTCCATGCCGTAGATCAATCAAAAATCAGTGGACGGTTAGGAACACCAAAGTGCACAAAGGATTAGTAATGGAGATAATGTAAGGTATCAAAAAAAGAGATATTTCTGCATAAAACGAATAAAAATAGGGGCTTTAAGTTGGTAGAAATGATCAAGCAGTACTTCCCTACGATTCCGATCTAGAGTATGCTCCTATTCACTGATTAAAGAAATGACTATCCAGAACGAATTAATCCTTTATTTATTTATTTTTTCAAAGTACCCTCTTCTGAGATAGAAGAACAGGAACAAAAGAAACGGAATGTAATAATCGAATGAATAAAAAAAGATCTTTATTTATTCTTTTTTCCCCATCCATATCCGTCCATATGGATGGAATTCTTATCACGATTCATGAGCTAATTCCTAATTCTTAAAGTTCTTTATATTTATTGATATAACGAGTATTTTATTGAAAGGTTAAGTTATTACCGAACAAAGAAAAATACATTTTGATTATAAGGGATGAGATCAATTCCGAAGCACTTTTTTCTTATTCTAGCGAACGGAATTCCATTGGTTTAATTTGGGACTCTCTGATATCTTTATTCTATCTACCCCCAAAGGTGGTGATAATACCGAACCAGTCCTTACATTTATTTGTGGCCATAGAGGAGCCGTATGAAGCTGAGGTCTCATGTACGGTTTTGGAATAGCGATGGAAACAGTGATGTTATTATCGACTATAATTATCTAACAGTTCAAGTACAGTTGATATAGTTGAAGCACAGTCCAAATATGGGTTTTTGGGGTGGAATCTGTGGCGTCAGCCCATAGGATTTATAGTTTTCATAATTTCTTCTCTAGCTGAATGTGAGAGATTGCCCTTTGATTTACCAGAAGCAGAGGAGGAATTAGTAGCAGGTTATCAAACCGAATATTCAGGTATCAGATTTGGTTTATTTTATCTTGCTTCTTACCTAAATCTATTAGTTTCTTCATTATTTGTAACGGTTCTTTACTTAGGCGGGTGGAATTTATCTATTCCGTACATATCCATTCCTGAACTTTTCGGAATAAAAAAAATAGCTGGAGTCTTTGGAATGACAATTGGTATCTTTATTACATTAGCTAAAGCTTATTTGTTTCTGTTCATTTCTATCACAACAAGATGGACTTTACCTAGGATGAGAATGGACCAGCTATTAAATCTTGGATGGAAATTTCTTTTACCTATTTCTTTGGGTAATCTATTATTGACAACATCTTCCCAACTTGTTTCACTATAAATAACAGAATATGATAACGATATTCTAGATTCATAACCTCTTTCAAACAAGAGAAAGAAACATCAATTTATTCATGGATATCTACAATATGTTCCCCATGGTGACTGGGTTCATGAATTATGGTCAACAAACAATACGGGCTGCAAGGTACATTGGTCAAAGTTTCATAATTACCTTATCCCACACAAACCGTTTACCTGTAACTATTCAATATCCTTATGAAAAATCAATTACGTCAGAGCGTTTTCGCGGTCGAATTCACTTTGAATTTGATAAATGTATTGCTTGCGAAGTATGTGTTCGTGTATGCCCAATAGATCTACCCGTTGTTGATTGGAGATTGGAAAGAGATATGAAAAAGAAACAATTGCTTAATTATAGTATTGATTTTGGGGTCTGTATATTTTGTGGTAACTGTGTCGAGTATTGTCCAACAAACTGTTTATCAATGACTGAAGAATATGAACTTTCTACTTATGATCGTCACGAATTGAATTATAATCAAATTGCTTTGGGTCGGTTACCAATGTCAGTAATTGGAGATTACACAATTCAAACAGTTATGAATTCGACTCAAATCAAAATAGATAAAGATAGACCCTTTGATTCAAGAACGATTACCAATTACTAAGATTTTGTTTTGATATAAAGGATCAAAGCTTTTTTATTTTGATTGGTCAGTAACTACAAATAATAACTAGTAATTATTGATTGTTGAGAATCACTCTTTGATTTAAACTGAGAATATATTTCTCGCGATAATTTCGAAATATACAATTCCAACTACTTTTTTATTCTTTTTCTTTTGGATAAAAAAGTAAGTAGGATTGGCCCAATAAAATAATTATATCTACCAATAATTATATCTATATATTAAATTAATCCATATTAAGATAAGATTTAATTCAATTAAGAACGTATCATATACAATAAAAAATGGGGTAACCCTTTTTTTCTTTCCTGGACCATTTAGTAAGGTCATGATTTGACTTATTTATTTTTTATTTTATACATTTTATACATAATGGATTTACCTGGATCAATACATGATATTCTTGTAGCATTTCTGGGATCAGTTCTTGTATTAGGGGGTCTGGGGGTAGTATTACTTACCAATCCTATTTATTCTGCTTTTTCGTTGGGATTGGTTCTTGTTTGTATATCCTTATTCTATATTCCATCGAACTCCTTTTTTGTAGCTGCCGCACAGCTCCTTATTTATGTGGGAGCCATAAATGTCTTAATCATATTTGCGGTAATGTTCATGAATGGTTCAGAATATTCCAATGATTCGTATTTTTGGACCATTGGAGATGGAGTCACTTCACTGGTTTGTACAAGTATTCTTTTTTCACTAATTACTACTATACCAGATACGTCATGGTACGGAATTATTTGGACTACAAGATCAAACCAGATTATAGAACAGGACCTAATAAGTAACGTTCAACAAATTGGGATTCATTTATCGACAGATTTTTATCTTCCCTTTGAACTAATTTCTATAATTCTTTTAGTTTCCTTGATAGGTGCAATTACTATGGCTCGCCAATAATAAATACTTAGAATTTTAAAAGAATTACAAAATTTTTAGAATTTCAATTCTAAATAAATAAAAAATAGAAAGGTTTAAGGGTTTTAGTGAAATCCGTCTACTTTCTTTTGTTCTGCAATTGTTTCTTCTAGTCTAATTAATCGAATCGCTTGAATTGTTGATATTGAAATCAATTGAGATTGATAAGGAGTTAGTCAATGATGTTCGAGCATGTACTTTTTTTGAGTGTCTATTTATTTTCTATCGGTCTCTATGGATTGATCACAAGTCGAAACATGGTTAGAGCACTTATGTGTCTTGAGCTTATACTAAATTCGGTTAATATCAATCTCGTAACATTTTCTGATATATTTGATAGTCGCCAATTAAAAGGAAACATTTTCTCAATCTTTATTATAGCCGTTGCAGCTGCTGAAGCAGCTATCGGGCTGGCTATCGTTTCGTCGATTCATCGAAACAGAAAATCAACTCGTATCAATCAATCGAATTTGTTGAATAATTAGTGATAATTATCATGATCATATATTGAATAATCAGTTATAATGATCATATAAATCAAGACACCATACAACATAATAAAGAATAAGAAAATATAAATTAAATTGGGATATTTTTGTATTCTTTCACTTTCATATTCTATTAATTATTAGAATCATATTCTTAATGTTATTGGTATCATAATTTTTTATTTAATTAATGTATTTTCATTTTTTATCACAATTTTCTTATTAAAATTTTAATTATTGAATTTTTTATTAATTTTTTTTATTATTTTATTGTAATTTGTAATTATTATTATTTATTTTTGTTATATTTATTATTATATTATATATTAATATATATTATATTATATAATATAATGGTATTTTATTATATTATATAATGGTATTTATATAATTACATTCTAATTTATAATGCAATTAATGTATTTATTATATAATGTTGTATAATACATTATATATTATTAAATTAAAATATTATTAAACTCAATTTCATATTAAATTTCATTAAATAGTAAATTACTAAATTATAATTAATATGAAATTTGAATGAAATGTATTTATATAAATATTAAATATATAAAATATTGATTTGAATGATTGATCAATTTGTTTTGTTGGCCAATTTAAATTCACACATGCGACTCGTATGATCATGATTTTTGAAACGGAAATCAAAGTCTCTTGGCTTTTCTCATGAACAGATTTAGAAATATATTGATTCTTAAAATTTTGATAAACCACTGTTTCGTCTGGTGTCTACAATATAAATACTAATTTTCTACCAGATTGAAAATTTTTGATGTTCAAACCTGGAATTTATAGATCCAATGTCACATTCAGTAAAAATTTATGATACATGTATAGGGTGTACTCAATGTGTACGAGCCTGCCCCACAGATGTATTGGAAATGATACCTTGGGATGGATGTAAAGCTAAGCAAATTGCTTCCGCACCAAGAACCGAGGACTGTGTGGGTTGTAAGAGATGTGAATCCGCCTGTCCAACAGATTTTTTGAGTGTCCGTGTTTATTTAGGCTTTGAAACAACTCGCAGCATGGGTCTAGCTTATTGATACGTTACAAAAAAATCCACTTGAATCATTTGATTCCTCTTTACCGACAAAAGCCCGTACTCGAGAAAATATATTATTCTATTCCGAGCACGGGTTTTTCTGGTCAAAACGTATCTTGTCTTTATCACGAATTATTTTCCTTGGTTAACAATACTTGTTGTTTTGCCGATATTCGTCGGCTCTTCCATTTTCTTTCTTCCTCATAGAGGAAATAAGATGTTTAGATGGTATACTATATGTATATGCTTATTGGAACTCCTTCTAACGACTTATGTATTCTGTTATCATTTCCAATTGGACGATCCATTAATCCAATTGGAGGAAGATTTAAAATGGATAGATATTTTTGATTTTCACTGGAGACTGGGAATCGATGGACTTTCCATAGGACCTATTTTACTGACAGGATTTATCACTACTTTAGCTACCTTAGCAGCTTGGCCAGTTACTCGAAATTCGCGATTGTTCTATTTCCTCATGCTAGCAATGTACAGCGGTCAAATAGGATCATTTTCTTCTCGAGACCTTTTACTTTTTTTCATGATGTGGGAGTTAGAATTAATTCCTGTTTATTTACTTTTATCCATGTGGGGAGGAAAGAAACGTCTCTACTCGGCTACAAAGTTTATTTTGTACACTGCGGGGGGCTCCATTTTTCTCTTAATGGGAGTTCTAGGTATGGGTTTATATGGCCCTAATGAACCCACATTGGATTTTGAAAGATTAGCTAATCAATCATATCCTGTGGCATTGGAAATAATATTATATTTTGGCTTCCTTATTGCTTATGCTGTCAAATCGCCGATTATACCCCTACATACGTGGTTACCAGATACCCATGGAGAAGCACATTACAGTACATGTATGCTTCTAGCTGGAATCTTATTAAAAATGGGAGCATATGGACTTATTCGGATCAATATGGAATTGTTACCCCACGCTCATTCTATATTTTCTCCCTGGTTGGTAATAGTGGGAACGATTCAAATAATCTATGCAGCTTCAACCTCTCTCGGTCAACGGAATTTAAAAAAGAGAATAGCCTATTCCTCTGTATCTCACATGGGTTTCACAATTATAGGAATTGGTTCTATAACCGGAATGGGACTCAACGGTGCCATTTTACAAATACTCTCTCATGGATTTATTGGTGCTGCACTTTTTTTCTTGGCGGGAACGAGTTGTGATAGAATACGTCTTGTTTATCTCGACGAAATGGGAGGGGTATCGATCCCAATGCCAAAACTATTTACCATGTTCAGTAGTTTTTCGATGGCTTCTCTTGCATTGCCAGGAATGAGTGGTTTTGTTGCGGAATCATTAGTATTTTTGGGAATAATTATTAGTCCAAAATATCTTTTAATGCCAAAAATGCTAATTACTTTTGTAATGGCAATTGGAATGATATTAACTCCTATTTATTTATTATCTATGTTACGTCAGATGTTCTATGGATATAAGCTATTCAATGTTCCAAATTCTAATTTTGCGGATTCTGGACCACGAGAACTATTTGTTTCAATCTGTATCTTTCTACCCGTAATAGGGATTGGTATTTATCCTGATTTCGTTCTCTCGCTATCAGTTGACAGGGTACAAGCTATCCTATCTAATTACTTTCATCGATAGTCTTTCATTAATGATAGGGAAATAGAATTTTTTGTTTTGTCTTTGATTTTAAGATTTTTAAAATCGTTCGCTGTACAATGCAAAAGAATAAAGTGAATTAGAATTGTAATGAGATGCATTTCGAGTTTTCGAGAACCGTTTGAATCATTCCTTGTTCAAACGGTTCTCAAAAACTCGCACAACACAAACAAGAAGCTTTCTTTATATATGGGACGATGTTCTGTTCTTATGTATTCTTTATATAATTTATTCAATTATTTATTCGTATTCGTGTAGTTTATTCAAGTAGATGTTAATGTGAATGAACCATAACTATGTAGACCTATCCCTAATAGATTGATTCCAAAATAGCATATCCAAATTATAAGAAATCCTATAGAAGCCACAAGTGCTGAATTCGTACCTTGCAAACTTTGATTTGTTCTAGTATGTAAATAAATCGCGAATATGGTCCAAGTAATAAATGCCCAAGTTTCCTTGGGGTCCCAATTCCAATAAGATCCCCATGCCTCATTGGCCCATACTGCTCCACAAAGAATGCCTATGGTTAAAAAGGTAAACCCTAAACTAATGACACGATAACTCCAATAATCCAAACGTTGAGTCAATTGATATTTATAATAATTTCGAAATGAAAGAAAAGAAGTTTTTTTAAAAAAACTTCTTTTCTCATTCAAATATTGAATCTCACCGAAGAAAAATGACTTAATTAAGAAATTTTTGCCTTTATCTTTACAAAAAATATCAATGTTTTTTCGAAATGTAATGACTAGAAGAGCGACTGATAATAACGATCCGCATAAAAGAGCTGCATAGCTTAATAACATCATACTTACGTGCATCATTAACCACTGAGATTGGAGAGCAGGTACTAATATTGCAGATTGATGCATTTCAGTTAAAAGACCCGACGTGGCAAAGCCTTGTGTAAAAATGGTACTTGGTGCGGTTATTGTGCTTAAATAATTTTTATGGTTCCCTACCTTGGAAATCATATGAATAATGGAGAAACTACACGAAAGGAAGATTAATGACTCGTATAAATTACTTAACGGAAAATGCCCCGAAGAAATCCAACGAGAAACTAATAATCCTGTTATAGAGAAAAAAGTAGCTATCATTCCTTTTTCCGATGAATCACGCAATCCCACGATTTCGTGGACTAATAAGGTCATCAAATGAATCGTAATCACAATTGAAATTATCGAAAAAGAGATATGAGTTAATATATGTTCTAAAGTCGTAAATATCATAAAAAGAGGGGGTCCCTTTAGAGAATTGAAATCGGGAATTGAATACATTATAGGATCCTTTGTGTATCTTTTAGAAGATTTATTTTATAGGATTTATAAGATGCCGCCACTCGGACTCGAACCGAGATGCTCTAGCACTGCTTCCTAAGAGCAGCGTGTCTACCAATTTCACCATGGCGGCTTACTTGAAATAATAATAGTCAATTCATGTTGAATCGTCGAGATTCAAGGATTCAATTTAGGAAACATTAGAATCGATGAATAAAGATTCATTTAAATTCATATTTGAATCTTCATTCAATAAAATAATCTTTAGTTAGTATCGTTGTAAGTTCAGTTTTAATAATAAACTTTCGTGTACTAGAAACTAAGTTCTCCCCAAACAGTTGGAACTCGATAGTTTTGTTGTCCGTCGAGGTATAGAACTAAGAATTGTTCCTTTTCTATTTTTTGATTCGTTTTTCATTTATCCGATTTGATTTCATGGATTCAAACAAAACAAAAAAGATTTCTTTTTCAATGAAGAAAGTTAAATGACTAGGATTTCATATGTATAAGTATAACAATTTCATCACTAAATCCAAAGAATTAAAAATTTTCTAACGATTTCGACACCTTAGTGTCATTCCTTAGTATCATTAAAGTATTAATATTCTTCATGATATATATTATATATATAATGATAATGGTAAGATTTACCAAACTAATTAGGTTTTTGGTTAGGCATATAACAAACAAAAGAATTTTAATTTCTATCACAATCATACTCTACCTTTCACAATAGAAAAATATTGTGAAAGGTAGATAGGAAAAATAATACTCAGAACTCAATATACACACCCTTATTCTACATACCACATCTACATACCACAGCAACTAGTTCTAACTCATATTGATATTGAGGAGTTCAATACATTAATTAATGTGAATCATTCATCTTAAAAGTTTTTAAGTTTTTCGGGGTATGTCAATTCCGATTATTCCAAGACTTTATTATTTGTTTGTTGCACAAAAAAACTTTTTGAGCGCCCGGTGGAAACCGATTTCGCTAAAGAAAAAGCCTTTACTGCAGCTAAATATCCTTTTTTCTTCCAAATATTTCTATGAATACGTTTTTTTGACATAGAAGTACGTTTTTTGGGGACTGCCATTCAATTCAAGAAGGGTTACTCATTTTTATCGTTGTATGTGAAAGACATGTATTGTTCAAAATAGATCGTTCCTTTTAGTCATTATATATACTTATTCCGCGGTAGAATAGTTTTTTAAAAAGCATTTCACAAGCATATTAAACTATATTAAAATTAAACCCTATTAAAACAAACATAAACATCATAAACATATATATATATGTATATATATTAATTACATTACGTTACATTACGCATATGTACACATCACATATCACATATATAACAAACACTAGGGATAAAAAATACAAGTGGAAGAAAGGAAGGAAATTTTTTTGGAAAAGGCATTTTTTTCTATTAATTGATTAAGTTCAGGGTGCCATGCCTGTAATTAAAATTCCAATTCGAACTACGAACTAGTAGTTAATCTGTTAAACAAGATATTTCACTACCTAATAAAGATAACCTTAGTCATTTTTTATTTCAGTTCTATACGAAGTAAGGAGTATCTTACGATAAACATAAGTTTTCCTTATTGTATTGAAATCCAATCAATCAGTTCCAGAAGGAGTTAGGGAATTTACTCTAAAAATTAACAATTAACAAATAGAAGTGCTTTTTTATTTAAATGAAATACGGATCATAGTATCCATATTCGAATCAAGTACTCCTTTTGGTATAACTCTTTTTTCTTACTATACTATATAATATGGCTATAAATTACCAGAATAGAATATTCTACTAAGAATAGAATAGTAGAATGATTAAAAATTTCATTTTGTTTTCTTATGGAACATACATATCAATATGCATGGATAATACCTTTTCTTCCACTTCCAGTTACTATGTCAATAGGATTTGGACTTCTACTTATTCCGACAGCAACAAAAAATATTCGTCGTATATGGGCTTTTCCTAGTGTTTTACTGTTAAGTATAGCTATGGGGTTTTCAGCCAATTTATCTATTCAACAAATAAATGGAAGTTCTATCTATCAATATCTATGGTCTTGGACCATCAATAATGATTTTTCCTTAGAATTCGGATACTTGATCGATCCACTTAGTTCTATTATGTCAATACTAATTACTACTGTTGGAATCATGGTTCTTATTTATAGTGACAATTATATGTCTCATGATCAAGGATATTTGAGATTTTTTGCTTATATGAGTTTTTTCAATGCTTCCATGTTGGGATTAGTTACCAGTTCCAATTTGATACAAATTTATATTTTTTGGGAACTAGTAGGAATGTGTTCCTACTTATTAATAGGATTTTGGTTCACACGACCGACTGCAGCAAGTGCTTGTCAAAAAGCTTTTGTAACTAATCGTGTAGGGGATTTTGGTTTATTATTAGGAATCTTAGGTCTTTATTGGATAACAGGTAGTTTCGAATTTCGGGATTTGTTCGAAATAACTAATAACTTGATCTATAATAATGGGGTTAGTTCTTTATTTGCTACTTTGTGTGCCTCTTTATTATTCGTCGGTGCAGTTGCTAAATCCGCACAATTCCCCCTTCACGTATGGTTACCTGATGCCATGGAAGGACCCACTCCTATCTCGGCTCTTATACACGCTGCTACTATGGTAGCAGCAGGAATTTTTCTTGTAGCTCGACTTCTGCCTCTTTTCATAGCCATACCTTACATAATGAATTTAATTTCTTTAATAGGTGTAATAACAGCACTATTAGGAGCTACTTTGGCTCTTGCTCAAAGAGATATAAAAAGAAGTTTAGCCTATTCTACAATGTCTCAATTGGGTTATATTATGTTAGCTCTAGGTATAGGTTCTTATCGAGCTGCCTTATTCCATTTGATCACTCATGCCTATTCTAAAGCTTTATTGTTTTTGGGATCCGGATCTATTATTCATTCAATGGAACCCATTGTTGGATATTCACCGGATAAAAGTCAGAATATGGTTCTTATGGGTGGTTTAAGAAGATATGTTCCAATTACAAGAACTACTTTTTTATTAGGTACACTTTCTATTTGTGGTATTCCACCTCTTGCTTGTTTTTGGTCCAAAGATGAAATTCTTAATGATAGTTGG